GTCCCTCCATAGCATCCGGTAACCATACATGAAGGGGGAATTGTGCCGATTTAGCAATTGCTCCCGAAAATAATAAGAAAGCACACAAAGTAACAAACAAAAAATGAATCTCACTCTTATAAGTCAAGTTATTGAATATTTCGAACAAATCACAAAATTCTAAACTACCTGTTATCCAATAAAGGCCTAAAATTCCTAATAGTAACCCAAAATCTCCTACACGATTAGTTACAAACGCTTTCTGACACGCATTCGATGCAATAGGTCGTGTGAACCAAAAACCTATTAATAGATAAGAACACATTCCAACCAATTCCCAAAAAATATAAATTTGTATCAAATTAGAACTAGTAACTAATCCCAACATTGAAGTATTGAAAAAACTCATATAAGCAAAAAATCTCAAATAGCCTTGATCATGAGACATATAGTTATCACTATAAATAAGAACCATAATTCCAACTGTAGTAATTAATAGTAACAAAATAGAAGTCAATGGGTCAATCAAGTGTCCGAATTCTAAAGAAAAATCATTAGTGATGGTCCACGACCATATATATTGATAAATAGAATTACTATTTATTTGCTGAATAAACAAATCGGTTGAAAAAATAAGCACTATACTTAACAATAAAATACTCGGAACCGCCCACCGACGACGAAGTTTTTTTGTTGCCGCCGAGAAAAGTATAAGTCCCACTCCTATTAACATAGGAACTGCAAGTGTAACGAAGGGTATGATCCACGAATATTGATATATATGTGCCATAACTTAATTAATGATTAATTCTTTCTTGGTTCTGATTCATCGGCTCTTATCTCTTGTTATTTTTAAATTTTATTGAACGGATTTGCCAAAAAAAAGGAATAATTAATAATAATGATATTCAAAACTTAAATAGAAATTTTTCTTCATAATTATTCTGAATTTTTTTCAAAATACTTTATATATTCAAATTAAGAAGTTACATATTCAAATTAAGAAGTTAGAATTGGTCAAATAATATACGACGATACTAATGAAACAAGACACTAATAAAAGAAAATTGACTCTAAAATTCGATTATTGCTGTGGATTGCAAAAATTTATATCCAGAGAATTTATATACAAAGGGTAAAGAATTATATTAAAAGTAGTACTTAATTTAAATTTTATAAAAATGATAAAAAAAAATTCTTTTTCCAAAATTCTTCAACATTCAATAAAAAAGGAATAAAAAAGAATTCTTTTTTTTTTTATTCCTTTTTTCAAGTCAGAATTATTAACGATTGTATTTTATTTTGACCCAGATTTAATGCCTTCTCTTTTGTTTATAACAAATCCTATGTATGATATTGGGCGCTTTACGTTTACATAAGATAAAAGGAAAAAAATAATTAATAAAAAGGAAAAAGAGAATTAATAAAATATCTTTTACATGAAATGGTTTTTAGAAAATCATATATTTTTTAAAAATTGATTAATAATTTTGAATTTTAAAATTCAACTTCAATAAATTCAATTTCAATTAGGGAGACCCTCTCTTCGAGCTTAACCAATTCCTAGAAAAAAAAAAGAAAAAAAACATTTTCATAGGGATAAAAAACTAAAGTTTTTGATGTATTTTATTCTATATAAATTCTATATATAAATTATTCTATATATAAATACAGTATGACGAAAAAAAGAAGAAATCTAACTACGAACTAATAAAAAGCAATGGTTAGGCTTTGTAGGAAGCAAATAGAATTTAACGACTAAATAGCTAGATAATAAAGAACAATTTTTTTTTAACACTATATGACACTATATGTCTTTCACATCCACTTCTAACAATAAAATAAATAATCTCTTTAATGTTGAATGGCAGTTCCAAAAAAACGTACTTCTATTTCAAAAAAGCGTATTCGAAAAAATATTTGGAAAAGAAAGGGATATTGGACCGCGTTGAAAGCCTTTTCGTTAGCAAAATCTCTTTCTACAGGTAATTCAAAAAGTTTTTTTGTGCAACAAATAAAAAATCAAACATCGGAATAATCTAACTCGGCTTGACATCGGAAAAAGATTGAATTTTATTTAGCATTTAAATTTGATTTAGCATTTAAAATAAAATATATATATGAATATATACATAACGAATATATACATCGATATAATATTCTATACAATATTCTATACAATATATACAGAATATGATATACGTATACTTTGAATAGAAAATAAATAAATATATAACTATAAAGAATAGAAAATAAATAGAATAAATAGAAATTTAATTATATAATTTCTATATAATTTTATATAATTTCCAGCCTTTATTGAGATAATCAATACAAAATTGACCCCCTTCCCCCCTTATCCTATGGATATGTGGAATCTAATTTGGATATTGAATTCTAAAAAGGGTACTTTTTTTTTGTTTGCAAAAAAAAAAGAAGACACAAAGTTCGTCTTTTTGATTTTTAGCAAATTTTCTCATTTCCGGGATGGGGATTCTCATTTTCCCCATCCAGCCCTTTGTCACAATAATACGAAATATTAATAAGTTTTTAATAAGTTTTTGAATAGATGAATAAAAAAGAGCCGATCTAAAATCATTAGTAAAAAAAAACTAATCGTTAAAAACAAAAATTATTAATTTTTAAGTCACCCTCCTTAAAAATATTATTTTAAATAACTAATAAGCTCCCCTTTCTATCCAATTAATAAAATTTGCATATTGCATATTTAGTTTAGATAGATATGTATATAAGAGGTTATTTTTGAATGATTTTTTTTTACACTATATATTTGGACTGGAAGATGGATCTCAAGATATATATTAAAAATTAGACAATATTAAAAAAAAATCACGAAATTTTTTTGTTATATGATATGCCCAACTCAATACCTAATTAAATTGTTAAATTTAATCTTAACACAAATTCGTTAAGCCCTGAAATACTAAGGATTATTAAATAAAATAGTTTCATGAATCTAAAATTGTAATCCATAAAAAAAAAAATTCTATTTTTTTTAGCCCTAGTCATAGACTGCAATAAGAATTATATTATTTACAAGAGTTTCATTGTATAAGAGTATAAGAGTCGAAACTACAAAAAAAAACAACATTGTTAAGTTAATCAAAATTGACACATTAAATAATAATAAAGATTATTATGAAAATAATCAAAGCATCAATTATTTAATTGAAATAATTGATGCTTTGATTCATTAATTTTTATGTTTTCGAAATAAAAAAAAAATATTGGAGCTACGCTACTAAAATTAAAGCTCGACGATTGAATCAAAATTGGTTATTATGATTTTGAGCAAGCCGCTATGGTGAAATCGGTAGACACGCTGCTCTTAGGAAGCAGTGCTAGAGCATCTCGGTTCGAGTCCGAGTGGCGGCATAATATAATGTCTTATCTTTTCCTCTCCCTTTCAAGAGGATACAATACGCCCTATAATGATAATGAATTCAATTCATGATTTCAATTATGTATAATGTATAATTAAAGAATCCTGCCCTTTTGTTAATTTGTTAAGGATTTTTATGATATTTTTGACTTTAGAACATATATTAACTCATATTTCTTTTTCGGTTGTTTCAATTGGAATTCTAATTCATTTAATGGCCTTATTAGTCGACGAATTTGTAGGACTTTATGCTTCGTCAAAAAAGGGCATGAGAACTGCTTTTTTCTGTATAACAGGATTATTAGTTACTCGTTGGATTTATTCGGGACATTTACCATTAAGTGACTTATATGAATCATTAATCTTTCTTTCATGGGGTTTTGCAATTATTCATATGGTTCCATATTTGAAAAAAAAAAAAAAAAATTATTTAAACATAATAATTGCCCCAAGTATTTTTTTTACCCAAGCGTTTGCTACTTCGGGTTTTTTAACTAACCTGCATCGATCTGAAGTCTTAGTACCTGCTCTCCAATCCCGGTGGTTAATGATGCACGTAAGTATGATGGTATTGGGCTATGCAGCTCTTTTATGTGGATCATTATTATCAGTAGCCCTTCTAGTAATTACATTTTACAAAATCATAAGAACTTTGGATAGTGCTAAAAGTAATAATTTATTATCTAGTTCATTTTCCTTTGGTAAGAGCCAATACATGACGAAAAAAAATAATGTTTTTAAAAATACTTCCTTTCTTTCTTCTAGAAATTATTACAGGTCTCAATTGATTCAACAATTAGATCAGTGGGGTTATCATATTATTAGTATAGGGTTCATTTTTTTGACCATAGGTATTCTTTCGGGAGCGGTCTGGGCTAATGAAGCCTGGGGATCATATTGGAATTGGGACCCAAAAGAAACTTGGGCTTTTATTACTTGGGCCATATTCGTGATTTATTTCCATATTCGAACAAATAAAAATTCTGATGAGAGTTTAAATTCTGCAATTGTTGCTTCTATGGGCTTTCTTATAATTTGGATCTGCTATTTTGGAGTTAATCTATTAGGACTTGGACTACATAGTTATGGTTCATTTACATTAACATCAAATTGATGAAGGGATCTGTCGCATATAACTATAGGACAACATATACAGGGGGGACAACATATACAAGAATTTTTAGGTAATTCTTTGAGAACTTTTTGAATCACTACATTACTTGATTCAAAAAATTCTCAAAAGGGGGCAAAGGCATAAAGGTGTGTAGAATTGATTTTTTTTTTAACTTAAATTTAAATGAAAAGGAAAAAAAAAGAGATTTTTTTTATTGTTAAAGTTTTCATTTTTAAAAAAGAAAAGAATAGGATTCCTTTTTCATTTTCTGTTTTATTTCGAAAAACTACCTATAAAAAAACGGAAATAGAATAGCCTCAACCTTGTCAACTGATAATGAGAAAACGCAATCCGGATAAATACCAATACCTATTACAGGAAGAAGGATAGCGATCGAAACAAATAACTCTCGTGGTCCAGAATCAAAAAAATAAGAATTTTGGGCATTAAACAGCTTGTATCCATAGAACATCTGGCGTAACATAGATAATAAATAAATAGGAGTTAGGACGATTCCAACCGCCATTACAAAAATAATTAGTATTTTTGGCATTAAAAGATATTTTTGGTCAGTAATTATTCCAAAAAATACTATCAATTCAGCAAAAAAACCGCTCATGCCCGGTAATGCAAGAGACGCTAGCGATAAGATACTGAATAACGTGAATATTTTTGGCATTGGGGCAGCCATTCCGCCCATTTCGTCGAGATAAAGAAGACGTATTCTATCATAACTCGTTCCCGCCAAGAAAAAAAGCGCAGCGCCAATAAATCCATGTGATATTATTTGTAAAATGACTCCATTGAGTCCCATCTCGCTTAGAGAGCAAATTCCGATAATTATGAAACCCATATGAGATACAGACGAATAGGCTATTCTTTTTTTTAAATTTCGCTGACCAAGAGATGTTAAAGCTGCATAGATTATTTGTATTGCGCCCACTATTATCAACCAGGGCGAAAATATCGAATGAGCATGGGGTAGTAATTCCATATTGATTCGAATCAACCCGTATGCTCCCATTTTTAATAAGATTCCGGCTAGAAGCATACAAGTACTGTAATGTGCTTCTCCGTGGGTGTCTGGTAACCATGTATGTAAGGGTATAATCGGTGACTTGACAGCAAACGCAATAAGAAATCCAATATAGAATATTATTTCCAGAGCCATGGGATATGATTGATTGGCTAATGTTTCAAAATTAAATGTTGGTTCCTTGGTACCGTATAAAGCGATACCTAAAGCCCCCATTAATAAAAAAACAGAACTTCCCGCAGTATACAAAATAAACTTTGTAGCTGAATAGAGACGTTTCTTCCCCCCCCACATGGCTACAAGCAGATAAACGGGAATTAATTCTAATTCCCACATGATGAAAAAAAGTAAAAGATCTTGAGAAGAAAATAATCCTATTTGACCACTATACATTGCTAACATTAAAAAATGGAATAATCGGGAATCCCGAGTAACTGGCCGAGCCGCTAAAATAGCTAAAGTAGTGATAAACCCTGTCAGTAAAATAGGTCCGAGAGAAAGTCCATCTATTCCCAATCTCCAGTAAAAATCAAAAAAATGGATCCATTTATAATCTTCTATTAATTGGGTTAATGGATCGTCCAATTCAAAATAATAAGAGAATGTATAAGTCATTAAAAGTAATTCTGCTATACATATAAAAATAGTATACCACCTAATTACCTTATTTCCTCTATGTGGGAGAAAAAAAATTAAGGAACCTGCGGATATTGGTAAAACTACAAACATTGTTAACCAAGGAAAAGACTTCATGGTAAAAACAAGATAACTTGGACCAGAAAAACCTTTAATCAAAAAAAGATAATTTTTTTGATTAAGGGTTTTTGTCGGTAAACAAAAAATAAAATGTATTCAAGTGGTATTTTCTGGAAAGTATCAATAAGCTAGACCCATGCTTCTAGTTGTTTCATGCCATAAATAAACTCGAACACTTAAAAAATCTGTTGGACAGGCGGATTCACATCTCTTACAGCCAACACAATCTTCTGTTCTTGGAGCAGAGGCAATTTGTTTAGCCTTACACCCGTCCCAAGGTATCATTTCTAATACATCTGTGGGGCAGGCGCGGACACATTGAGTACAACCTATACATGTATCATAAATCTTTACTGAATGTGACATTGGATTTATAATTTTTTTTTTTTAACTTTATACTTTTTCGATCTAGTAAATTTCTACAATGAATCATATATGTGAATACCAGATGAATCAATGATTTACCAGACTTGTGCTATTCAATTCCGGATCGACTCGGGAGATATAACCAAGATGCTTTAATTTAATTTATTCGTTTTTCGCAAACATGATCTGATTGGTTCCGTATCCGTATCATATATACCAATTCAATTTGATGAATAGAAAGGTTCTATTTATATATATATAATATTTATTTTATATATATATAATATTTATTTATATAATATATATATAAATATTATTTATATGTATTTATATAGAAATTTCTATTTTCTATTCTATTTTATATGATTAATACTACTTATTCAACAAATTGGATTGATTGATACGAGTTGATTTTCTATTACGATAAATTGACGAAACAATAGCCAATCCAATAGCGGCTTCAGCGGCCGCGATAGCTATAATAAAAATTGAGAAAATATTTCCTTTTAATTGGCGACTATCGAAAAAATCAGAAAATGTTACAAAATTTATATTAACCGCATTCAGTATAAGTTCAAGACACATAAGAGCTCGAACCATATTTCGACTCGTAATCAATCCATAAATACCGATAGAAAATAAATAGACACTCAAAACAAGTACGTATTCCCGCATCATCGGTCAACTCCTTATCAATTTCGATTTATTACCAATCTATTTATTTCTTGTGTACTTGGTTTATGAAATTCTTATTCTAGTCAATCCAATATGTTGATATTGAATTCTTATTCATATTGAAATAAATCGAATAAACAAATCTCTACATGAATAATCCTCAAATTCAAATAGAATTAAAGTCAAATGAATGTAATAAGATCGAGCAACAAACAAGTTGAATTTGGATTTCAATTGCTAATTCCAAAGATTTATTATTGATGAGCCACAGCAATAGCACCTATCAAAGCAACTAAAAGAATTATTGAAATGAATTCAAATGGAAGGAAAAAATCGGTTGATAAATGAATTCCAATTTGTTGACTATTACTTATCCAATCCTGCTCTATAATCTGGTTTTTTCTTGTAGTCCAAATAACCCCGTACCATGACGTATCTGGAATAATAGTAATTAGTGAAACAAAAATACTTGTACAAATTAAGGAAGTAAACCCATTCCCAACGGTCAAAATATTAAAATCTTTGTAATATTCTGAAGTATTCATGAACATTACAGCAAATAGAATTAAAACATTTATAGCTCCCACATAAATAAGTAGCTGCGCGGCAGCTACAAAATGAGAATTTGATAAAATATAGAATAAGGATATACAAACGAGAACCAATCCCAACGAAAAGGCAGAATAAATTGGGTTGGTAAGTAATACCACTCCTAGACTTCCTAATATAAGACCTAATCCCAGAAAAACTAAAAGAAAATCATGTATTGGTCCAGGCAAATCCATTGTACGTAAAATAAAAGATAAAAAATAAAATTGTTTTTTCATGACCTTATTGACCTCGCCGGGAAAGGAAAAGCCCTTTTTAAGATTTTTTTAGAATAGGGTGATAATTGAATTAAACCCTAAGGGTTGGAAATTATTGTAGGTACAACTATTAAACTTATCTTATTCTTTCTCAAAAAGGGTAATGATTAGAAATTATTATATATAAATAGAAATGAAAAATATAAATTTTGAAATAACTATGGATAGAACTCGGGGTATATTACTAGATTTTCAATCCAAATTAAGCCATGCTGCGGTTCTCACCAACCAATCAAATAACTGGTTGAGTTTTGTAGTTATTGAATACACAAAATGAAAAAATCATTCCCCCCTTTTTCGGTCAAAATGGAATCTTAGTTTATGAATTGGAAATTGTTCTTTAATTAATCTTTAATCAAAGGAGATTTCGCGTTTTGTTTTGATGAGATGAATTCAAAATTGTTCGAATTGTATAATCGTCAATTATTGACATTGGTAAACGCCCTAAAGCAATTTGATTATAATTCAATTCGTGACGATCATAAGTAGAAAGTTCATATTCTTCAGTCATTGATAAACAATTTGTTGGGCAATACTCAACACAGTTACCACAAAATATACAGATTCCAAAATCAATACTATAATTAAGCAATCGCTTCTTTCGAATATCAGTTTCCAATTTCCAATCAATAAGAGGTAGATCAATAGGACATACGCGAACACATACTTCACAAGCAATGCATTTATCAAATTCAAAATGGATTCGACCACGAAAACGTTCAGATGTGATTAATTTTTCATAAGGATATTGAATAGTTACGGGCAAACGATTTATGTGGGATAAGGTAATCATGAAACTTTGGCCAATGTACCTAGCGGCTCGTATGGTTTGTTGACCATAATTCATGAACCCAGTTACTGGGGAGAACATATAGTGAATATCTATGAATAATCTTATGTTTATTTATTTCTCTTGTTTTGTTTGAGAAAAGACAGAATATAGAAAAGCATTTCTTTATAGTGAAAGAAGTTGGGAAGAAGTTGTTAATAATAAATTTCCGAGAGAAATAGGTAAAAGAAATTTCCAACCAAGATTTAATAATTGGTCCATTCTTAGTCGAGGCAAAGTCCATCTTGTTGTGATCGAAATGAACAAGAACAAATAAGTTTTAACCAATGTAATAAAGATACCAATTGTTACCCCGAAGACTCCACCGACGTTATTTATTTCAAAAAAGTCTGGAAGGGAAATGGTGGGAATAGACATATTCCAACCTCCAAAGTAAAGAACTGTTACAAATAATGACGAAACTAACAAGTTTAGATAGGAAGCAATATAAAATAAACCAAATTTGATACCCGAATATTCGGTTTGATACCCTGCTACTAATTCTTCTTCCGCTTCTGGTAAATCAAAGGGTAATCTTTCACATTCTGCCAGGGATGAAATTAAAAAAATGATAAACCCTATAGGTTGGCGCCACAAGTTCCATCCCCACAAACCATATTTTGATTGCGCCTCAACTATATCAACTGTACTTGAACTGTTAGATAATCATAGTCGATGATAACATCACTGTTCCCGTCGCTATTACAGAACCGTACATGAGATTCTCACCTCATACGGCTCCTCTAAGGCCATAAATAAATCTAAGGACCGGGTCGTATTATTTATTTTAATACATATATTTATCGGATTTAGCAGATAAATACGATAAAAATGGATCGAACGTTCCCTAATTCGACCAATGCAATTCTATCTGTTATAATAATAAAAAAGTACTTCTGAATTGATCTCATCCTTTAAGAATTTAAATTTTTCTTTTTTGGGTAATAACTTATACTTCAATAAAATATTCAATAAAATATTCCTTGTAGAAATAGCAATAGCTATTTCACCCTATCTTTTTTCTTTTTTGATTACGAAAAAGAATTAGACATTTCCTTAGTTTATGCATTATGATACGAATTTGATTTCCATAAACATAAATATGGATATAGGAAAAATCAAATAAATAAAAAGGAAAAAGGATCTCTTTTTTCTATTGTAAACGTATTATATTCTTTGTTTCGCTCCTATTCTTCTTTCTGAAAAAGGGGAAGGGGTCAAAAAATGAAAATAATAAAAAAAAGAAAGCAAAGGATTATTTCGTTCCTGATAGTCATTTCTTTAATCAGTGGGCGGGAGGATACTCTGAATCGGAATTATGTTATGGGGAGTACTGCCTGATCATTTCTACGAATTAAAAGCCCCAATTAATATTCTTTTTATATTATTATGTTGAAATATCTTTGTCGAAATATCTTTCTATTCTTTTTTTATAATTTTGAAAATCTCTATTACCAATCCTTTGTGTATCTTGGTGTTCCTAACCATCCACTTATTTTTGCTCAATTACTCGCTAGTTAGCATTATGGTAATACAGATAAATGATAGTGAAAACTCAATAAAGTTGATCTTGAGCCCGCTTCAAGCCAGGATGAATAATCAACCAATCTTGGGGCAACCGCTTTCGTCTTATTATGTTTAGTTTAGTTCTGCTTTACTCTTGTACATAGGAAATGAGTCTCCATTTTTTACGCCAAAAGTTCAAGCTGTTTTATTTCACTCATATAACTATCCAATTTCGTTCATGAACCAAAAAAAGGAAATATAGTCAATTCATTTCATTTTGCCCTTTTCTGTTCTTAAATTTTCTTACAAAAAAGTTTATCTTTCAACGAATCGCACGTAGAGATATGGATAATACACAGAGAGTTAAGGGTATTTCATAACTAATAGATTGAGCAGTAGCTCGAAGACCACCTACAAAAGAATATTTATTATTTGATCCATAACCTGACATAAGAAGACCGATGGGAACAATGCTTGAAATGGCAATCCATAAAAAAACACCAATTTTTAGATCAGCTAAAACAAAATGATATCCAAAAGGAATTACTGCATAGCTTAATAAAGTTGATATGACTGCTATAGATGGCCCGATACTGAATAACCGAGTATCCCCCCTCGAGGGAAAAAGATTCTCTTTGAAAAGTAATTTTGTTCCATCGGCTAACGCTTGAAGAACTCCAAAAGGACCGGCATATTCAGGTCCAATACGTTGTTGTATTCCTGCAGATATTTCTCTTTCTAACCACACAATTACTAGTATGCCTAGTGTGATTACCAGTACAAGAGTCAAAATAGGAACAAGCATCCATATAATTTCATAGATCTCGTTGATGGAGTCTAATCTGGAAAAAGAGTTGATAGCTTGTACTTCTCTCGTATTAATGACTTCCGGTGTATCAATTATCATTTCAACGATCAACTTCTCCCATAATGATATCTATACTACCTAGTATTGTCATAATATCAGCCAATTTCATTCTTTTAACTAGTTGAGGGAGAATTTGCAAATTGATAAAACCCGGTGGGCGAATTTTCCATCTCCACGGAAAACTGCTCTGATCCCCGATCAGAAAAATGCCCAATTCTCCCTTTGGTGCTTCGACTCTTACATAAAGTTCTTGTTTCGGCAATTCAAAAGTAGGAGAAGTTTTTTTACTAATGAATCGATATTCAAAATCATTCCATTCTGGACCCTTTTCGCTATCAAAACATCTAACTTCTAGATTTTCGTAGGGTCCCCCTGGAATTCCTTCCAAAGCCTGTTGAATAATTTTTATGGATTCTGTCATTTCACCAATTCGGACTAAATAACGAGCCAGCGAATCTCCTTCCTTTTGCCACTGGACTTCCCAATCAAATTCTTCGTAAGACTCATAATGATCAACCTTACGGAGATCCCATTGTATTCCAGAAGCTCGTAGCATTGGTCCTGATAAACCCCAATTGATTGCTTCCTCTGCAGCAACAATACCTATTCCCTCAACTCGTTCTAAAAAAATAGGATTTCGTGTAATAAGTTTTTGATATTCAGCAACTTTTTGTAAAAAATAATCGCAAAAATCCAAACATTTATCTATCCATCCGTGAGGTAAATCAGCCCCTACCCCCCCGATACGAAAATAATTATGCATCATTCTCATCCCAGTGGCAGCTTCGAATAAATCATATACTAATTCTCTTTCTCTAAAAATATAGAAGAACGGAGTTTGTGCACCGATATCCGCCATAAAAGGTCCAAGCCATAATAGATGAGAAGCTATACGACTCAACTCCAACATAATTACTCTGATATAGCTAGCTCTTTTAGGTACCTGAATATTTCCTAAATGCTCTGGACCATTTATTGTTATTGCTTCTGTGAACATAGTAGCTAAATAATCCCAACGTGTTACATAAGGCAAATACTGTATAATTGTTCGGTTTTCCGCAATTTTTTCCATTCCTCTGTGTAAATAACCTAATATTGGCTCACAGTCAATAACATTTTCACCGTCTAGAGTAAGGATAAGTCGAAGAACACCATGCATTGATGGGTGGTGGGGACCCATGTTGACTATCATAAGATCTTTTCTTGTAGTTGGTACATTCATAGAGGTTTCCTCGATTCATTCTTCCATGAATTAATGAAAACGAAAAAAAAAAGTTCATCAAAATCCAAGATCTAATAAATCAAATAATTAAAAAAAAAAAAATTAACTAGTTTTTAGTTTTTGATTCCCGAATATCCAACCGATTAATTAATTCTTTGTAACGTACTCTATTCTTCTTTGCAAAATAAGATAGCAGTCGTTGTCGTTTTCCTAAAATTTTTCGTAAACCCCTCTGAGATAAATAGTCTTTTCTATGCAATTCCAAATGTGAGGTAAGTCTTTGTATCTTATTAGTGAAACTTAGTATTTGAAATTCAATAGATCCTTTGTTTTCTTCTTTTAATTCTTGTGAAATAACTGGGATGAATGAATTTTTTACCATAAAATGAAAGCCCCTCTTTTATTAAATATTAAATGAAGATATTTTTCTTGATCAGTAATAATAAAAAGAATGGAAAATGTAATTAAAATGGAATATAGAATATATTAATAAATGGAATATAGAATAGGAATATAGAATATATTAATAGCTAAATAATATAATAATTTCAGTGTATTTAAATTTTATATACACAATAATCTTTACTTCATTAGTAATTCCTGCTTTTGTTAAATCAAATTTATTATTAATAAATCCAATTTTCTTTTATTCGACTAGAGAGAAAAAAAGATAGTATATTTCTTTTCTTACAAAAGCGAAAAATTTATACCTAAAAAAAAAATGAATTAATGAATTTTAAAATCGACTTGATACGTACATATATCAGACCAGAATAGGGAATGTAAAAAATACATGTGTCCACTTTTCTCTTTTCTTATATTAGATCAGAACGTTATGATATATACATCAAAAATGCACCCTTACCGAATTTGTAATTGTGGATATATATGTATCCTTACCATACCGAATCGGCTGGCGTTGTTAGTATCAAACCAATATTGATTCATACAAGCTAAATCTTCTAATCGATAATTGGGCCAAAGAAAAAGTTTTAATTTACTTATTAGGCTATTTTTATATCTATCACAATCTTTTCTTTTATCAAACCCGTAGCTACAGTGTTTTATGTTATTATCATTCAAAATGTATCTGTTTATATGAATATTATTTCTATTTTTTGGTTGTGAAGTGAAAGAAATTAGAATTCTTAATTCTCTACGCCGTTTCGGCGATAAAATGTTTTCAGGAACAAGTAAATCATAATTATTTTTGTCTCTATTTCGAATTCGATTTTGATGTCTTTCAATAAATTTGGTAGAATTCTTTTTATCAACATAGCTCTTTTCCCTATATTTTTGCTTAATTTGTTCTTTGCTCTTATGAACCAATAAAATACCTAGAATTTGGTACATAATAAATTGTCCATCATTTTTTACCGACAGACGCAACGGTTCGATAATCAATAGTCCTTTTTTCATCAATTCGGTCAGCGTTAAATCCTTCTGAATCATCAGAATATCCAGACTTATTTCTTCCCTTTTAATAGAGGATATAATAATTTCTCGTGGATTTGTCAGTCTAAGCAGGAGACAATATACTTTGATATTATTGATTATTTTTTGATTTAAAGAATCATCCCATCTTAATTGAAAACATAAATACCTTTTTAGGAAGAAATCGAGCTCCGCTTCCGTATTACTTTTGTATTGTTTTTTCTTTCTACGTTTTTTCCTGTCCGATTCCACATAATCTTCTTCAATATCTTTTTCTTGATTGGCGAAAACTGATCGAAGATCCGCTCGGTCCTCCGATTCGTTTTCCTCATGCGTTCTATTTTCAAATTTAATAGATTTTTTTTCAAGAGATATAAAAAGATTGACATTTTTCTTGCTGTTGATTTTTTTATTTTCACTAATATTGTCATTTCTATTAAAATTGAAAAGAAGTAATTGGATTGGTATTGCCCAGGGTTTTATCTTATATATTTTGTACAATATGACAAATTTTTGAAAGAACCAAAGTTCTAAATTGGATATAGGATCGTTTAATATTTCGTCATTCATTCCCATCCAATCAAAAAGATTTTTTTTTTTTTTAGATGAATTAGTTTCTTGATCTTTGCGAAACCTACGAAAAAAATGATTTTTCTTATCAATTTTATCGGTCATTTGATATTTATTAGGGTCCGTTTTATTATTTTTTTTATGTTTGGTTCCAGTATCGATCCAGTACGGGACTTTCTTTCTAAGACAAAAATTAAGAATTCTCCAATCAAAATATTTTCTAGCTGGGGTTTTCTCCATATCGATAATATCATCCTCTGTTAGATAATTATTGATAAGAATACTACCTAACATATCCAAAAATTTGCTTGTATTTGGGTTGTAATTATAAGAAATCTTTTTATTTTCTTTTAATAGGGATCTATAAATATATGGGTCTTTCTGATCATGATGATTAATATATTTATATGATAAAAGATTATATCGAAAGTTTTTTTTCCAATTCTCTTTTTCTTTTTGCTTTGATAATAGGTCTGCTTCAAAATTATTTTGTTTTTTGTACTGAATTAATGATTTGAATTGGTCTTTTTCATATAAATTCCATTTTGGTAAAGATTTTTTTTGAACCATACGGCCTTGATTGATTTTAGTTTGCCATATTAATCTATACCATCTAATCTGATAAAAATTGTATTTATATTGATAAGGACTCCTTAACCATTTTTTCCATTGACTCATTGCAGAATTTAGAAAAATTTTCTTTTTTAATTCGGGATGAAATAGCCCTTGGTCCCAAAAATAATCTTTTATTTCAGTCTTAAGAAATAGGGATGTTCCGTGATATTGAAGGACAGATTTTAACTTATATAAATTAATAATTTGGATTTGTGATAATTTATAAAATACATATGCTTGTGACAAGGAGGATCTGTCAGAAGAAATTTTTGAATTGTTTTTATTATTATTATTTATAAGGCTAATATTCCTTTTATTATGTGACTTTTTTATAATCGAAATAAAGTGAATTCGATTTCGATTTGTTTTATCAATTCTTTTATGATTTTCTTTGTTATTGTAAATGTATTTAGGAATAATTTTACTTGTTGATTGAAGAAAAAGTTGTGCATTGATTCTCGGAATATTAATGATAACTATAAAGATATCTATGTATAGCCTTTCAATCAAAATTCTTATAAAAAAATAGGATTTACGAATCAAGCGAGCATTTCTTTTTTTTAATATTTGTAAATTTTTTTTTGATGATTGTAATCTTTTAGCATTATAATTTATTTTGTTAGGGCGAATATTCATTTTGGAGCTTATAATTTTTTTTGTCTTTTCTTTTGTAATTTTGTCTATTTGATTTAAGATTGCGTTTGTTCTAGCCGTCATATCTTTCATTTTTTTTTCTGTCAGTGAATAATTTGTCCAATCTATAAATTTAATTTTTGGAGAGGATTTTTGAATTGTCTGATTATTGATTATCGACTCCGTTTCTTTTTTAGTTTCATTTAATTCTTTTTTAGTTTCATTTAATTCATAGACTTCTCTAAACCAAAATAAGAAAATTAGGTTTCTTTTTGATTTAAAAAATTTGTTTATTATTTCTTTTAGAAATAGAAGGTTTTGGATGAACCAAGTTTTTTTTTCTTTTGATAAATTTAGAAAAACTTTCCTTTTTTCGTTTAAAGTTTTTATAATTAAAAAAAAATTCTTTTTCAACTTTCTAATTTTTTTTTCGAGTTTTTTAAAAATCGGGTCAAAAAGGGAAAATCGTTTTCGAGGAGAACCAAAGGGCCGTTCGGCTTCCATTCCCCAAACTGTTAAAAAACAAAAATCGTTTTTTTGATTTTTCCTTTTCCTTGCATCGTTAAGAATATGAGAGGATTTTGACTTCGATCTGTGCCAAGGTTTTAAACGAAAAGGAAATAGGATTTTTATTTGAATACCGTCTGTTAACCAGTTTTTCGGGAATTCTTTTTCTGATAATTGAACTCCATTATAGGTGCATTTAACATGCATTTCTCTATTCCAATCCGTTAAATCCTCGGACCATTCAGGAATTTGAAAAAATAGCATACGAATAATATTTTTAGCTATTATTAATGAAGGCAATAGGATATATTTTCGAAGAAGTGATTGGGTTACTAAAACACAACCTCTTATTACTTGAGCGAACACAATGCTATCCCAAGCTTCAGCTATTTCTATTTGGGTTTTTTCTTCTCTTTTGTCTTTGTCTCTTTTGTCCTTTTCTTTTTTCTCATTTTTGTTTGTTTTTTCCCCGTTATAAGTAGAATCGGAAATCGTGAATTCTTTGTTTTTACACATCCAATTTCGAAATATTATTTTCAAAGGTTCAGAAATATCAAAAGAAAAAAAAAGAGAATTGTCCAGCCTGTCCAAAAAAAGAGGAGAATGCATATTTGCTTGAAACAGTTTCCAAATAACTGTTTTACGTCGTTGGTTTCGCATTGAACCTTTTATTATGTTTCGACGAAAGTCCGATTGTTGTGAATAACGTATTAAAGCCACTTCGTCAGCTTGATCAGGATTAGTTCTGTCTTTGGTATTATTATCACTATCTGTATTTTGTTGATTATCAGTAAAGATTATTACACGTTTGGCTTTTCGTGAACGAATCCCATGATCTTCTCCTACGCTCTCTTCATTTTCTCCTTCTTGTTGTTCTAAATCGTCGATTAATTTGTACGACCATCGAGGAACTTGTTTACTTATTTCTTTTATTCCATTCGATTTTTTTATAATTGTTTTATTGTTAGGATCCGTTATAACTCCATTGAATAAAAATTTTAAATTTTTTATTTGATTTTCTAAATGCATTTCGTCTTCTTTAGAAAATAATGAAAGTTCCTTAAAATTAAAACTTGATTTTACTGAAAATTCATTAATTAAGTTCAAAAAATAGACAATTT